AAAGTTTCGGTTTCTGTATGATTTTGGCGGCATGGCCGAGTGGTAAGGCGGGGGATTGCAAATCCTTTTTCCCCAGTTCAAGCCTGGGTGTCGCCTGGATACAGCAGTTTATTGATTCTATTTTTCTTTTTATGAAGGACAATAGTTGAAAAACTAAAAAATGCTAAAAAATCCTTCTTACGTTTCCATATCAAAGAGCCGAATCTAGGCGTAAGAATTGAGTCGTATTTTTCTTTTCGTAAAAGATAAGATCCATTCAGATTTTGTCTTTCTTTTTTTTTTAAGTTGACATATATATTGAAATGATCTATAATGATGTTGACTAATCATTGGTTTTTGAATGAAAAGTGAGAGTGAGAAGGAGTTTGCATTCATTATCTATATGATCTATAATGATGTTGACTAATCATTGGTTTTTGAATGAAAAGTGAGAGTGAGAAGGAGTTTGCATTATTTCTCTATATGATCTATAATGATATAAACTAATCAGTGGTGTTTGAATGAAAAGTGAGAGTGAGACGGTAAAGAAGTCATTTAAGAAATGAACTAGGGTTCGACTTGCAGAGAAATTTGACTTTTTTGTTTTAATTCAAATGGATTATCTATTTTCTTTCTTTTAATTCGATGACAATCGAAGGAGAACTATTATGGCCCTAAATTGGAGACCTTTCGACGAGGTTGAGTCTAATAAATTTAAACGCTATCAAAACGCTCTTTTAATATTGTATTTGGACAGTAGATTAGATAGAGAAGGAAAATTGACACCGGAGGATCTAAAAAATGCCGAGAAGTTCGCTAGGGTGAGCAGTCATCAGTATATTGAGTTGATTTCCCAAAATTGGTGTTTTTTAAGGGAATCGATCGTAGCGTTAACGTTAATCTTTCAAAATGTTGCCTGACGCAGATTGACGATGCCCGCGATCAGGAGCGCGACGCTATCGGTATGGCCCACAACATGAAGTCATACCTAGCATGTAGGCTCTACGATCAACCGGCGGATAAGCGTCTTGAAATTATCGCTGACTTGAAAACTGTTTTTAAACTGAAATCTGAAGTGGAAATTACGTCTGGGGCTGCATCTACCTTCCCCGGATTGTTCCAGGAGCTATTTCAAGACATGAATGCAATCGATGAGGGAATGTCTGGGGATTTTTTTAAATTGAAGCCGGCTTTGGAGTGTTTCCTTAGGGAAGTGAGTCCAAGAATCGTCTTGAAAACCAAAAAATATTACGTAAATTCACAGTTAAGATATGATAAATGTAAATTTGCAACAGCCGTTGGGTGAAATGGGTGAAAGAACCGAGCGGACTGGAAGTAACAAATTTGAGCGAATTATGTTGCTTCACAATTCCAGAAGAGTTGGAAAGTTTTTTGGTCTTGAGGTTCCGTCGAACGTTTTTATGAGGAATTGCTGGACTTTCTACCCTTTTTGGATCGCTATTTTCTGATTGATGGTTTGTAAAAATGAATTTCATTGATTGATTTAGAAGACCTATAGCTTGAGAGTCTCTCTCAAGACTTTAATAAATTAATACTTTCAAATTTAGAATCAAAAAGAAAGTTCTCACGGGAATCACTCGATTCCCGGGATAACTTTCTATCTATTTCTTTTCTATAGAGGTTTGTGAGTCGTAAATTCCATTGGATAACCGATGAGTAGGACAGCGAATCGAAGGAAATTAGTAATAGTGGAAAGGGCGGAAGATCTTTTTGATATTGTAGATACATATTCAGACTCGCGAGAATCTCTGGGTGTTCGGACATTCAATATTAGAGTGGATAGATAATTTACTTTATTAAATGGAAAGAATTTTTATACTTTTTCTAGAATTGATCTAAAAAGTCGAAAAAGAAACACTTTTGGGGGCTCAAGGCCCCCGAATGTCTCTCGACTATTTCTCAGAGATAGCGATCTATCTAGTTATGCTTTTTACCTACAAAGGGCAACAAAAAAAGACTGGGCCTTAGTAGTTCTACGCGGTTCATTGGTAACCTTCGCTGGCGATGTCATTGCGTATTTTTCTTGTGTTTATTCTTTCCTGATTAGAAATTAGAGAGGAATTTTTGAGACGTAGATTTTTTGAATTGGTTCATCAAAAGTCTTGGGTCAAAATCCCTTTTTGACTCTGCACCATTGATTCCCCTATTATTAGTGAGCAATAATGGAAGAATTTTATCATAGCGATAGGGGGCATAAGTCAGATGGATATAGTAAGTCTCGCTTGGGCTGCTTTAATGGTAGTCTTTACATTTTCTCTTTCACTCGTAGTATGGGGAAGAGGTGGTCTCTAGAAGCACTACTAATTGAGTTGAGGAATCAAACTGTATTAATTGTTTTTTCAATCGTTCGGCTTGAACTATTTAAAATAAAGATCTCTTCAGTTTCCAATTTCATTGGATTCTAGTGAAGGAATGTATTCTATAAGAGTAAAACAATTCGTTCAGATTGATCGGAACAAATCAATGTTTCAACGAAATAGAATTGGGTCCTATGTCAATTCTATATATAAAATGAATATTGACATGAATCTATTTACATAGATGATATAAAGATAATATGGTATTTATAGTAAGCCTCTAGCTTTATTAGAAAGTCAATTTTTATACACTACAATAAGACTAATCGATAAGAGAGTAGGGTAAGAAAGAACTAGATGAATCTTTCTTACCATACGATCGGATTTCATAGAATACTGCCAATTAGAGACCGCCCATTTCATTTATTCATTTAAGATAAGCCGAAAACTTGGAATCCCTTTCTCATTTTCTTTTTTCAACGATTGATAAGATCAAGTTTCATTCAAATTCATTAATTATTTTGACTGACTGTTTTTACGTAAATGATGAGTAGAAAAGCAGTAGGAACTAAAATGAACAGTGCAGTAGCAATAAATGCAAGAATATTTACTTCCATAATCTCATCGTTTTTTTACTTCACAATAACTCGGGATTTAATCCCCTAGAGACAAGAAATCTTGCGCTTCTACCTTCAATGAATGGATTAGCTTTCGACGCTATTGAATCCGCTCAATATCATTGAATAACAATATCTAAGCTATCTAATCAATTCGTCGTCGAAAATGGAATAATATAACATCGGAAGATCTTTTATCCATACCGAATACGAAATAGGATTCCCCGGCCAATCAAAAAATCCTCTATTTAGCATTATGTAGCATTCTTTTCTGTTGTTTCTTTTTTATAACCTATCTTTTGTCTCCTTTGTACAATCATCAAATGAAGTATTATCTCATCACCCCCTTTCTATTAGTTATACACCGCCAACAAATAAGATAAGCAAAGTGGAAAATGATAAGCTCTAAACGCCGTTTTTTTTTAATGATCTCTTTAGCTTTCTTTTTAAAAAGGTTAAAAGTACTCGGACGCCTAGATCAAAAGCTCATTGAGTTGTAGTCTAATCAATTTTTAGTGCAGTTACAAAATCGAGCAAAGTCCGATACAACGTTTTACGAAAAATAAAGCCAAAAGATCTCTCGATTTGCTTTGAAGTTTTAAACGAAGGGCAGTCCAAACAATCTCTGTCCCTAGTTTGAAAGTCCAGACAGTCGCAGCAGCCCACAGCCTTGTGGGTATCCGAATACAGGGCAAGTCTCAAGTCGATTATTGGGAACGACTCAACAACCGCATTCAATTTTGAGTTTGGTAATACCGCAATTTCCTTGACTAGCCGTTCGAACAAGGCTACGAAGGTTCCTTTATCCCCAGACCAAGTTTGAAGACGGCTGAATCTCGCTTTCAAAAGGGTTCGATACTTACCCGTTCGCCGCCTATTAGAAGGTTCCCGGCAGATAAGATCTAGGATATAAGGTCTTATCTCGATAGCCAAGTAGATTGCGTCGATGCTTGTATCTAGTGTATTCATCACGCGCTTGTGGCGGCACTTCCCAAGAGCGACACTCTCCCCCCCCACTACTTAATCGGCAGTGGGTATAGGACTTATTATATTGGTCATTTATTTCATGTAGATGATCGAGTAATAACGCGAGTTCTCCCTTTTTTTCGCCAAATGAATTGAATCCATTTATGTTATAATTCATCTTGAACCTCAAAAATTTTTTTTGTTTCTATAGAAAGAAAACTTTTTTCTCTGATGTCAAGACTTTCATTCTCTAACCCAGTTATATCGTGCACGATTTATTTCCATATTGAACCCAGTTATACCATGGTCCTTTTTGGTTTAGGGATAATCAGGCTCGAACTGATGACTTCCACCACGTCAAGGTGACACTCTACCGCTGAGTTATATCCCTTCTCTGCCCCCAATAGAACTGACTAATCCTAAGTCAAAGGGTAGAGAAACTCAACGCCATTATTAAGATATGAATCTAAAATAATAAGATATGAATTTCATTTAGTAAGATAGGTTTGATTAGTCATCTTTTTGATATATTAGAGAATCTGACATTTGATTTTCTCCTTATCATAATCATACTGGATTTCTTTCTAAGAGGTGGAATAGAAGACTAAGAGGTGGAATAGAAGACTAAGAGGTGGAATAGAAGACTAAGAGGTGGAAATGGGAACATATTATGCGTGTCAAATTCAAAATGGGAGGAATGAAATCGCAAGCATCCGAAATAGATATGGAGGGACAGGGGTTTGAAATGCTTTAATATGAAAATATGAAATGAATTGAAGGAAATTTTGAAAGATGCAGAGCTGGCTAAGGATCTTTATGGGTCCCGTGCCGAGACAAGACTTAAAGAAGGGCAGTATACCGTCTTGGCTCTTTTATATGAAATGGAAAAGAAAACTGTTGAAAGTCCATCTATGGAAGAGAAAGCTATTGAAACTAAATCTTCTGCCCGTCGCTGTTCCATCTGTTCTTGTTCGAATGACAAGAAGATTGGCAAGTCAGCAACTTTCTATTTTTTTGTTGGCTTTTGCCGCGGTTTTCTCAACTGCTTATATCTGTTCTATAATCGGCTAGAAACAAAGCGAAATATTCTTGAGAAATTCTATAAAGATAGTCCGGATTA